GAGGCCCCAATGACCATAGATCGAACCTATCCAATTTTTACAGTGCGATGGTTGGCTGTTCACGGCCTAGCTGTACCTACCGTTTCTTTTTTGGGGTCAATATCAGCAATGCAGTTCATCCAACGATAAACCTAATCCGAATTATAGAGCTATGACACAATCAAACCCGAACGAACAAAATGTTGAATTGAATCGTACCAGCCTCTACTGGGGGTTATTACTCATTTTTGTACTTGCTGTTTTATTTTCCAATTATTTCTTCAATTAATAAAACAAAGGAAAAGGAGAATAATAATTATAGGCACTCTCTCTTAGCCCATTCGGAAGGCTCTCATCTCATAATTATCCATGACTGTTTATGTCTCTAGCATGACCACTTGATGAAATGTGGAGGGAAGTGGGGTAAATGGCTGATACTACTGGAAGGATTCCTCTTTGGATAATAGGTACTGTAGCTGGTATTCTTGTGATCGGTTTAATAGGTATTTTCTTTTATGGTTCATATTCTGGATTGGGTTCATCTCTGTAGTAATCAGATGAATTGAGTTGTAAATTGTAGCCATGAAAGCGTAAGAACTCAACGGGATTCCCTTCTTTGTATGATTTGAGGGGGTAGGTCCCGTTGAGTTCTTAAGAATTAGAATATTTTTCGTCTAAATGGCAAAACCCCATTCCATTTTTCTGATGATGTTTTTGAAAAATGCAGTTCATTGATCCATCCGCCCGTTGCTCGATAGTATCTATCGATACTTTCAAAGTAAAGTTAGAAGAAAGAAGAAATCACTCAATTTCCTAGATGACATACTATCCTCAAATAATAATAAAACCTTAGTATTTTTTTGTATCTCATCAAAAATGGAAATTTTTCTAAGTTTATTGAAGAAGTTCTATTTACTCAATAAACCTCGCTCTCTTTTGTTTGCCCACTATTCTATTTTATACTAAATAATATAATATATATATAATATATATAAAAAAGTTATGATATTTTTTTGAAAAATTCAAAACTTAGACTAGTAATCTTTGACGAACAGGATAAAGAATCTTTTTTTTCTTTCGACACAAGAAAGAGATGTGGAAAATTCCTTTTCTTGTGTCGAATACTAGGAAGATGAATAATCGTCCCTATAATTTTGTGTTCCACGCATTTATCCGTTCTATTCCCCGCTTACTTATGTCTAGTATCTAGTCGAATTTTATTCGATTAGAATAGAAAACACTATTAATGTATTTTATGACATTGAAATGTGATAATAGTAACATAATCATACCACCCCAATTTGCCAATTTGGATTCAAAAAAAGTAAAAAGTCTTCTTCACAATCTACATACTATGACTAGGAATGCAGTACAAGGAATGAGTATAAAAAAGCAAAAGGCTTTTCATAATATCCATTTTTTATCATAAAGAGTCGTCAAAAAGAATTTTGTTCTTTTTACGTTATGAGCTCAATGTCGATAAATCCGCGAGTCTAGAAATTCATTTCTGACAATTGAACCTTCTCGAACTGTTTCTTTTTAAGAACCAAAAAGATTTGTGCCAAAATAACAGATGCCAAGAAGAACAAAAGGCCTTGGACACGTAAGGGATCTTGAAGTACTATTTCTGCATCTCCCTGACCAAATCCGCCCACATTAGGATTACTCGTCAACGGTTGATCCAATTTGATAGATTCGCCTTCTGAAACAAGAAGTTCTGGCCCTGGAGGGATAATATCAACCACTTGACGCCCATCCGATGCATCCGCTATGGTTATTTCGTAACCCCCTTTTTCTTTTCGTATTATTTTACCTACTATACCTGCTGATGTAGCATTATAAACTGTATTGTTACTTTTGCTCCCGTCGGGATAAATCTGACCCCTTCCCCTGTTTCCGCCTACATATATAGGATATTTTAAGAAGTGAACCTCTTTCGTAGTAGCGGGGTCCGGGGAAAGGATAGGAAAGGTTATTTCACTATATTTCTGACCAGGAACGGGGCCTATCACAAGAATATTTTTTTTATTGGGGCGATAGCTCTGAAAAGACAGATTGCCTATCTTTTCTTTTATCTCGGGGGAAATCCGATCAGCAGGAGCTAATTCAAAACCCTCTGGTAAAATAAGAACAGCCCCTACATTCAAAGCACCCTTTTTACCATTAGCGAGAACTTGTTTTAGTTGCATATCATAAGGGATTCGAACAACTGCTTCAAATACAGTATCTGGAAGTACCGTTTGTGGAACTTCAATATCCACGGGCTTATTAGCTAAATGGCAATTGGCACATACAATACGACCAGTCGCTTCTCGCGGATTTTCATAACCCTGCTGTGCAAAAATGGGATATGCGCTTGAAATGGATGGCCGAGTTATGATATATATCATGAGCGATACGGAAATGGATCGAGTAATTTGTTCCTTTATCCAAGAAAAAGTCTTTCTAGTTTGCATGGTCCAACCATTGAGCCCAAAAATGTCTACAATAAATTTGGTAGGTCGCTAACCTAGTTCCCTATCCGCAATTCTGCTATTTACTGGAATAATTTTACTGGAATAAATAATATTAATATATAGAATAAATCTTTGGGATGGGTAGAAAAATAAAGAGTAAGTATGATTTTACATGCTTTGCTTCTGTACAACTACAAAGTAAGAAACGTTAGAATTGAATTGGATTAATATCAGTAGATCCTTTTTTAATCATTCATTGAATGATAAATCACTACAAGTGACGGAGAAACACGATTTAAATAACGAAAAATCCAAAATTTAAATAGAGTATCTAGAATGACTGGAAAAGTAGAAACAAGACCAGATATAATTTGATCATTATGAGCAAATCCAAAATCTTTGTAGACAAAGCCAATCATTAGTTCCCAACCATGGGGCGAATGGAATCCGATACATAAATCTGTTAATAAAAGAATCGAAAAAGCCTTTATTGTGTCACTTAAGTTATATAGGAATTCCTGAGCCCAAGAGTTAAGAATAACAAGTTCTTTATTACCCAAAATTGAATAACCACTTAGAATAACGAAACAGATTATATTTGTCAAGAAGTGCAAAATCGTATGGATATGATCCTCATTGTGTATCTTGATTAATTGGAGCGTTTCTTTGTGGATTCCTATACGAAGGTTTTGTAGATGTGTCTCCGAGTATTCCTTGATCATTTCCTCCAAAAGAAAGATTTCCTCCAATTCTATGAATTTTTCGAGAATATTTTTTTCTTGAATATCATTCAAAAAAATTTCAGATTGCCTAGTATTCCACCAATAAGTAACCCAAGATTCCAGACTTTTATTAAATGAGAGAGAAATCCACCAGGGCAAAAATACTATAGATGCAAGATATAAAAGAGGGTTGAATGCTTTCTTTTTTGACATTTTTTCATTTCGTCTATGAATTTTTAATGAACCGACCTCATTAGTTGACTCTACGCCATCCAATATTTCTCTCATGCATGAGTTCTATTACAAAGTATCGAACTTATGAATCTATTCACTGTTTTGTTTTGTGGTTGTTACGTTACGTATACGTCTTCTTTGACTAGAATGAGCGTTATGAAGAAACTTCAGTTAAGTTATGGTATAGAAAAGGGGGATTCTTTAGTTTTTCCTTACTGCTGAGAAAGCATTCACTCTCTCAGCTCATTTCTCAAAATACTTCAATCGGTACACGCAAGAAATAGGCCAATTCGGCAGCTTTTTGTTCGATTTCCCGTGGAGTAACATTCTCATCAGTACGAGTCAAGGGAATGGCCCCCTGGCTTCTGATATCCATATAAAGGACACGGCGAGCATAAATACCCTCTTTAACTTCTATTCTGACGGACTGAATATCCTTTATAAGGAATCGGAGGAAGATGCGACGATTTTTTCCAGGGAATCCCCAACGAAAAATACACACCATTCCTTCTTTTCTATCGAATCGATCATAACCACCCCCTACATTCCACGAAATTGTGCACCACAAATAGGAGCTAATAAAGAGACCCGCGATCCCATAGAAAGACATCACAATCCCTTGTGGAAAAAAAAGGATTTGCTGAGACGGAAATAAAGATATCAAGTTTCTCCCAAGATAACTGGAAGTTCCAACCAATAAGAATCCTAATGAACCTAAAAAAAGGATAATGGCCCAGCAGAAATTACTTGTTTTTCGCGACCCCGTTATAGGTTGTATCCATATATGTTCTGATCGACAACTCATACTTGATCTGGTTTCGTTTTATTGGAATTGAGAGAATACCCTAGACTTTACTCTTTTTGTTTCCGAAGTAACTCTCATCAACTAGTACTATTTTGATGTGAACCTTTAAGAGTAATTTATCAAATTGGTTAGATCTAAAATAAAAAAAAATACCCTTCGTATGATCCCATCAATATACATATAGATGTACCGATTTTACAGTTAAGCCATCCGGCGATCCTGAGATTTTTTCAAATAGATAGAATTACTTTACCCCCATATCATCTTTCTACAGGCCAAAGAGCCCCTTTTCGACGGAAGCGCCGCATGTTATACCTTCTTTTCTTACACTAAATAGGTATCTGCGTTATGATACAAGTCTTAGTTTTGAAAAAAAAAAAAATGGATCAGAGTTGGGCCCATCAGATCTAAACAGTCTTATTTTTTTGAACATGAAGAAATAAAGAAGCCATTGCCATTGCCGGAAATACTAAGCCTACTAAAGGCACCAAAACAGAGGGAAAGTCGAAAGTTGTCATATAAAGGATACCTCAATTTACTATTTGTATCTGTTATTATTTATATTAATATTATATTATAAAGATAAAGATTTAATATTATAAAGTTAGTATAAAGCTAAGTATATATCTAAGTGAGTATAGAAGGTACAAAAGCATATATCATATCTATAGTTTCTATATTCTAGAATTCTATATTTGGATTATATATACATACGTAAGACGTAGAACAAAAATTTTTTATTTTCCTAGAATTTAACGAAAATAAGAATTCACTATTTTTCTTGTTGATAGAGGCCTCTTAACT